GGGGGAATCAAAATAAAACTGTATTCTGGACTATCACATTCATTTCCTTTCTATTCTATTTGAATTCATGTATAAAAAAAAATTCTTTACTTTATTAGTTCGATCTATTACCAATATATTTCTTTATTTTATTACTTGGTATGTTCTAGTTAATCTAATTAGTTAAATTTTTGTTCATATTGAAATGAATCGAGATTGATAAGGAGTTAGTTAATGATGCTCGAACATGTACTTGTTTTGAGTGCCTATTTATTTTCTGTCGGTCTATATGGATTGATCACGAGTAGAAATATGGTTAGGGCTCTAATGTGTCTTGAACTTATATTAAATGCGGTTAATATAAATTTTGTAACATTTTCTGATTTTTTTGATAGTCGTCAATTAAAAGGAGCTATTTTCTCAATTTTTGTTATAGCAATTGCAGCCGCTGAAGCAGCTATTGGACTTGCTATTGTTTCATCAATTTATCGTAATATAAAGTCAACTCGTATCAATCAATCAAATTTGTTGAATAAATAGTATTAATCGTATAAATTAGAATATTTTTAAATAAATTAAAATGATCATGTCTACCTCGTAAGGTCTGAGTTTGATAGCACAAACATAAAAAATCAAAGTATTTTGCCTTTATTTCATAAGCCAATTCAAAACTAAAGTAATTAAAAAACTATCGGAATTCATCGATTCGTCTAATCCCTAAATATTATATATATATATATTTTTCATTTATAAGTTTATTAGATCGAAAATTTAGGCCGTTCAAAAATGTATAGATCAAATGTCACATTCAGTAAAGATTTATGATACATGTATTGGGTGTACTCAATGTGTTCGAGCCTGCCCCACAGATGTGTTAGAAATGATATCTTGGGACGGATGTAAAGCTAAACAAATTGCTTCTGCTCCAAGAACAGAGGATTGTGTCGGGTGTAAGAGATGTGAATCCGCCTGTCCAACGGATTTTTTGAGTGTTCGGGTTTATTTATGGCATGAAACAACTCGCAGTATGGGTCTAGCTTATTGATACGTTACCGAAAACTATACTTGAATCCATTTGATTTGTTTTTACCGAGAAAACACGTGCGAAAAAAGTTTTTTTAGCACGGGTTTTCTGGCCCAAGTGTATCTTGTCTTTACCACGAATTATTTTCCTTGGTTAACAATAATTGTATTTTTACCAATATCTGCGGGCTCCTTAATTTTCTTTCTTCCCCATAGAGGAAATAGGGTAATTAGGTGGTATACTATTTGTATATCTATTTTAGAACTCCTTCTAACAACCTATGCATTCTGTTATCATTTCCAATCGGACGATCCATTAATACAACTAGTTGAAGACTATAAATGGATCAATTTTTTTGATTTCCATTGCAAATTAGGAATAGATGGTCTTTCTATCGGACCCATTTTACTAACGGGATTTATCACTACTTTAGCTACTTTATCGGCCTGGCCAGTTACTCGAGATTCTAGATTATTCTATTTTTTAATGTTAGCAATGTATAGCGCTCAAATAGGATCGTTTTCTTCTCGGGACCTTTTTCTTTTTTTCATCATGTGGGAGTTAGAATTAATTCCGGTTTATCTACTTCTATCCATGTGGGGAGGAAAGAAACGTATGTACTCGGCAACAAAATTTATTTTGTACACGGCGGGAGGTTCTGTTTTCCTATTAATGGGAGCTCTGGGTCTTGGTTTATATGGTTCTAATGAGCCAATATTAGATTTTGAAACATCAATTAATCAATCGTATCCCGTGGCCTTGGAAATAATATTTTATATTGGATTTTTTATTACTTTTGCTGTCAAATCACCGATTCTACCTCTACATACATGGTTACCAGATACCCATGGAGAAGCCCATTACAGTACTTGTATGCTTTTAGCCGGAATCTTATTAAAAATGGGAGCATATGGATTGATTCGGATTAATATGGAATTATTACCTCACGCTCATTCTATATTTTCTCCTTGGTTGATGATAATAGGCATAATACAAATAATCTATGCAGCTTCAACATCTTCCGGCCAACGTAATTTAAAAAAAAGAATAGCCTATTCCTCTGTCTCTCATATGGGTTTCATACTTATAGGAATTGGTTCTATAACAGATGCAGGACTCAATGGAGCCATTTTACAAATAATATCTCACGGATTTATTGGGGCAGCACTTTTTTTCTTGGCAGGAACGAGTTATGATAGAATACGTCTTGTTTATCTCGACCAAATGGGCGGAGTAGCGATTACAATGCCAAAAATCTTTACGATGTTCAGTATCTTTTCCATGGCCTCCCTTGCATTACCTGGTATGAGTGGTTTTGTTGCAGAATTGATAGTATTGTGGGGAATAATTACCAGTCAAAAATATCTTTTAATGCCAAAAATACTTATGACTTTTTTCATCGCAATTGGAATGATATTAACCCCTATTTATTCATTATCTATGTCACGCCAGATGTTCTATGGATACAAGTTATTTAATGCTCCCAATTCTTATCTT